AAATTTATATATAAATAAATAAGTAAGTTTTTTTTTTTTTTTTATTGTTATTTATTTAAATATAAAATTTTTAATTAAATATTAAAATAAAAAATTTATAAATAATTAATTATTTAATTTTTATTATTATTTATTATATATAAATGTTATATGAGTATATATAAATTAATTTTAAATATTTAATTAATATACATTTCTGTATACTAATAAATTAGTTTATTAACTCCATTATATATTAATATATTATTTGTATATATATATATAATTACTATATATAACATTTATTTACTAATAATAAATATTATTATTATATATATATATATATATTATATATTTATAGATAATATATATAAATAAATATTTAATTATATATAATTATATATTTAATATACTAATATAATTTAAATTATTACAAATTATTTAAATATTAATTAACTAATAATTTTCTTTTTTTTTTAAACAAATTTATTTAATATAGTATATAAATAAATAATATAGATCATATATCACATAAGATACTAATATCATTATATATTTATATATAATATATACTTATTTAATTTGTATATATATATATATTAATATATACTAATCTGTGATTAAGTTAATTTTTATTGATAAACTTTTTTTCAAAATTTTAGAGCCCAATTTTGCTTAAAATTATTCTAATTCAGTCTAGTTAACAAATTTTAGCGGTCAAAAATTTTGGAAATTTTGCGTGCAAAAAATGCAAAAAAAAAAATTAGCAAAATTGGATTAACTAGTACAAAATGAAACAATTTTCAAAAATTTGAAAATTTCAATTTTTTCAAAAAAAATCAAAAAAAATACCACTTTTTTTAAAAAAAATATAAAAAGTAACTTTTTTTTTAGTGAATATTATATTTACTAAATATAATTAACTACATTAAATAACAATATTTTTTATAAGGTTAATAGCTATAAAACCGTTTTTATTAATAAATATAAAATGAGGTGTCTGATAAAAGAATTATTTTGATAGAATAAAAAATGTAATAAAATTACCCTCATTATATTTAATAGAATTAAACTATTTCTTAAAGTATCAAAAACTATTGTACATCATATACTAAAATATAAAAAGATAAGCTAATCAAGCTAATGGGTTCATACCCCTTTTATAAAGGTTATAATCCTTTTCTTTTTAATTTTTAATATATATAAATTATTATTTATTATAACATTAATATCTGGGACACTAATTTCTATCTCTTCATATTCATGATTAGGAATATGAATAGGGTTAGAAATTAACCTTTTATCTATTATCCCTTTATTTAGAAACCCTAAAAATATAATAAATAATGAAGCTTCATTAAAATATTTTATTACCCAAGCTTTAGCTTCCACTATATTATTATTTTCTATTATTATAATATCTATAAATTTTATAGAAACATGAAATAACAACTTCGACCTAATCTTTAATTCTTCATTGTTAACAAAAATGGGAGCTGCTCCCTTTCATTTTTGATTTCCTGAAGTTATAGAAGGATTAAACTGAAGTAATTGCTTACTTTTACTGACCTGACAAAAACTAGCTCCTATGATTTTAATTATATACAATAAAAATATAATATTTTTTATTATAATTATTATATTTTCTATGTTAATTAGTGGATTTATAGGAATTAACCAAACAAGAATACGAAAAATTTTAGCTTATTCATCAATTAATCATATCGGATGAATAATTAGATCAATATTATTTATAGAATCAATATGAATAATTTATTTTATTACTTATTCTATTATTTCAATAAATATAATTTTAATTTTCAAAATATATAACATTTATTTCATAAAACAATTATTTATTTCGTTAAATAAGAACAATATATTAAAAATATTTTTTATTATAAATTTTCTATCTCTTGGAGGATTGCCCCCATTTTTAGGATTTTTACCTAAATGACTAACAATCCAAACATTAATTGAAAATAATTTATTTTTAATATCATTTTTAATAGTAATAATAACTTTATTAACATTATATTTTTATATACGAATTACTTTTTCAACTATAATAATTAATATAAATGAATTAAATTTTTATTTTAAATATAAAAACAAAAATTGAATTATAATAACAATAAATTTTTTATCTTTAACAGGATTATTATTCGTTACATTAATTTTTAACTTCTATTAAGGATTTAAGTTAAAAAATAAACTTGTAGTCTTCAAAACTACGAATAAAGAAGGAGCCTTTAAGCCTTAGGGTAAAATCCTCCTTTAAATTTGCAATTTAAAATCATTGTTGAATATAAGACTTGGTAAAAGAAATTAATTTCGTTAATAAACTTACAATTTATCGCCTAACCTCAGCCATTTTACCTGAATAAATGATTATTTTCAACAAACCATAAAGATATCGGAACTTTATATTTTATTTTCGGTGCTTGAGCAGGAATAGTGGGAACTTCTTTAAGAATCCTAATTCGTGCTGAATTAGGAAATCCCGGAACTTTAATTGGTGATGACCAAATTTATAATGTAATCGTAACAGCTCATGCATTTATTATAATTTTTTTTATAGTAATACCAATTATAATTGGTGGATTCGGAAATTGATTAGTCCCGTTAATACTAGGCGCACCTGATATAGCTTTTCCTCGAATAAATAATATAAGATTTTGGCTCTTGCCTCCGTCATTATCTTTATTATTAATAAGAAGAATAGTAGAAAGAGGGGCTGGTACAGGGTGGACAGTCTATCCTCCACTATCTTCTAACATTGCACATGGAGGAGCTTCAGTTGATTTAGCTATTTTTAGTCTTCATTTAGCTGGAATTTCTTCTATTTTAGGCGCAGTTAATTTTATTACTACTGTAATTAATATACGATCAACTGGAATATCATTTGATCGCATGCCTTTATTTGTTTGAGCCGTAGTAATTACTGCTCTTTTACTCCTTTTATCATTACCAGTATTAGCGGGAGCTATTACTATATTACTAACAGACCGAAATTTAAATACTTCTTTTTTCGACCCAGCTGGGGGAGGAGACCCAATTTTATATCAACATTTATTTTGATTTTTTGGACATCCTGAAGTTTATATTTTAATTTTACCAGGATTTGGAATAATTTCTCATATTATTAGCCAAGAAAGAGGTAAGAAAGAAACATTCGGAACATTGGGGATAATTTATGCTATAATAGCTATTGGTTTATTAGGATTTGTGGTATGAGCTCATCATATATTTACTGTAGGAATAGATGTTGATACACGAGCTTATTTTACTTCTGCAACAATAATTATTGCTGTTCCTACAGGAATTAAAATTTTTAGGTGATTAGCTACATTACATGGTACACAAATTAATTATTCTCCTGCTATACTTTGATCGTTAGGATTTGTATTTTTATTTACTGTTGGGGGGTTAACAGGAGTTATTCTTGCTAATTCATCAATTGATGTAATTTTACATGACACTTATTATGTAGTTGCTCATTTTCATTACGTTCTATCAATAGGTGCAGTATTTGCAATTATAGCAGGATTTATTCAATGATTCCCATTATTTACTGGATTAACTTTAAATAGAAAATATTTAAAAATTCAATTTTTAACTATATTTATTGGAGTTAATTTAACATTTTTTCCACAACACTTTTTAGGATTAAGAGGGATGCCACGGCGATACTCTGATTACCCTGATGCATATACAACATGAAATATTATTTCTTCAATTGGATCAATAATTTCGTTAATTGCTATTTTTATTTTTCTATTTATTATTTGAGAAAGATTTATTTCAATACGAAAAAGAATTTCTTCTATACAAATAAATACTTCTATTGAATGATTCCAATTAATACCCCCCGCAGAACATAGTTATTCTGAGCTTCCTATACTAACGTCAGATTTCTAATATGGCAGATTAGTGCAATGGATTTAAGTCCCATATATAAAGTTTATACTTTTTTTAGAAATGGCAACTTGATATTCTATTTCTACTCAAGATAGGGCTTCTCCGTTAATAGAACAACTAATTTATTTTCATGATTATACTTTAATAATTTTATTAATAATTACAGTATTAGTAGGATATTTAATAATCAGATTATTTTTTAATAAATTAAATTATCGATTTCTCTTAGAAGGTCAAATAATTGAATTAATCTGAACTATTTTACCGGCCATTACTTTAATTTTTATTGCTCTTCCATCTTTAAATCTATTATATTTATTAGATGAAATTAATAATCCTATAGTATCAATTAAGTCAATTGGACATCAGTGATATTGATCATATGAATATACTGATTTTAAACAAATTGAGTTTGATTCATACATAATGCCATTAAATGAGCTAAAAAAAAATAGATTTCGCCTTTTAGATGTAGATAATCGAATTGTTTTACCCTATAATTCACAAATTCGAATAATAGTAACATCAGCAGATGTTTTACATTCATGAACTATCCCATCCTTAAGAGTTAAAATTGATGCTACACCTGGACGTCTTAACCAAATTAATTTTTTTATAAATCGAGCTGGGTTATTTTTTGGACAATGTTCAGAAATTTGTGGAGCAAATCATAGATTTATACCTATTGTATTAGAAAGAATTTCACCTAAATTTTTTATTAAATGAATTTCTAAAATAAACTCATTAGATGGCTGAAAGTAAGTATTGGTCTCTTAAACCACATTATAATAAATTAACGATTATTTCTAATGGAAAAAATTAGTTAAATTATAACATTAGTTTGTCATACTAAAATTATTAAAAAATTAATATTTTTTAATACCTCAAATAGCACCGATAAATTGAATAATTTTATTTATAATATTTACAATAATTTTTTTTATGTTTAACTCACTAAATTACTTTTCTTTTAAATATAGACCAATTAATAAAAATTCATTAAATAATAAACTTTGAAAATTAAATTGAAAATGATAACTAATTTATTTTCATCTTTTGATCCATCAACAAGATTTAATTTATCTTTAAATTGATTAAGAACTTTTTTAGGATTAATCTTTATTCCATATATATATTGAATGATTCCTTCTCGAATAAATTATTTATGAATTAAAATTTCATCAATTTTACATATAGAATTTAAAATTTTATTGGGAAATAAAATTAAAGGAAGAACTTTAATCTTTATCTCATTATTTAGAATTATTTTATTTAATAATTTCTTAGGCCTTTTCCCATATATTTTTACTAGAACTAGACATTTAATTATAACTTTATCTTTAGCTCTTCCATTATGAATAAGATTTATAATTTATGGGTGATTAAATAATACAATTCATATATTTGCACACTTAGTTCCTCAAGGAACCCCCCCAATTTTAATACCTTTTATAGTATGTATTGAAACAATTAGAAATATTATTCGACCTGGAACTTTAGCAGTACGGCTAGCAGCAAATATAATTGCCGGTCATTTATTAATAACTTTATTAGGAAATACTGGACCAATATTATCATTAATCATAATTAATATTTTAATCATAATTCAATTATTATTATTATTATTAGAATCTGCTGTTGCAATTATTCAATCTTATGTATTTGCTATTTTAAGTACATTATACTCTAGAGAAGTAAATTAATGTCTATAAATAAAAACCATCCATTTCATTTAGTTGACGTAAGCCCATGACCATTGATAGGAGCATTAAGAGCAATAATTACAATAATCGGATTAATTAAATGATTTCACTTATATAATAATAATTTATTTATTTTAGGAACTTTAATTACTATATTAATTATATACCAATGATGACGAGATGTGTCCCGAGAAGGGACTTATCAAGGGTTACATACTTTTAACGTAACAATAGGATTACGATGGGGAATAATTTTATTTATTACCTCAGAAATTTTCTTTTTTTTAAGATTTTTTTGGGGATTTTTTCACAGAAGATTAGCACCTTCAGTAGAGTTAGGAATAATTTGGCCTCCTAAAGGAATTATAACTTTTAACCCAATTCAAATTCCTTTATTAAATACGTTAATTTTATTAACTTCAGGTTTAACTGTAACTTGAGCTCATCATAGATTAATAGAAAATAATTTTAATCAATCTAAACAAGGGTTATTAATAACTGTAATTTTAGGAATTTATTTTACTATGCTACAAGCATATGAATATATTGAAGCTTCATTTTCAATTTCAGATGCAATTTATGGATCTTCTTTTTTTATGGCTACAGGATTTCATGGAATTCATGTAATTATTGGAACAACTTTTCTAGCTATTTGTTATTTTCGTCATTTAAATAATCATTTTTCTTCTATTCATCATTTTGGATTTGAAGCTGCAGCTTGATATTGACATTTTGTAGATGTGGTATGATTATTTTTATACATTTCTATTTATTGATGAGGTAGATAATTATTTATATAGTATAAAAAATTATATTTGACTTCCAATCAAATGATCTAAAAACTTAGTATAAATAATCATAATTATTTTTTATACTTCATTAATTATTTTAATTATTTCATCAATTATAATAATTTTAGCATCAATTTTATCTAAAAAAACTTTTATAGATCGAGAAAAAACTTCACCTTTTGAATGTGGATTTGACCCAAAAAGATCTGCTCGATTACCTTTTTCTATTCAATTCTTTTTAATTGCAGTAATTTTTTTAATTTTTGACGTAGAAATCACATTATTAATTCCTTTAATTATAACTTTAAAAATTTCTAATTTAATAGTATATATATCAATTAGAATATTTTTTATTATAATTTTATTATTAGGATTATACCATGAATGAAATCAAGGAGCATTAAATTGAGTTAATTAGGATAATAGTTAAATATAACATTTAATTTGCATTTAAAAAGTATTGGAATCATTCAATTTATCTTAAATAAGAAACAAAATATTGTATTTAGTTTCGACCTAATCTTTGATGTTTAATCATCCTTATTTTTAATTGAAACCAAAGTAGAGGTATATTACTGTTAATAATATTATTGAGAATAACTCCAATTAAAGAAATAAGAAAATCAAAATTAAGCTTCTAACTTAAATTTTTAGTGGTGTAAATCCATTATTATTTCTAATTTATATAGTTTAAATAAAACATTACATTTTCATTGTAAATATAAAATCCATATTTTTATAAATATTTAAGAATAAATAATATTTCCTTGATAGCTTCAATATCATGCTCTTTATAAGCTACTTAAATAAATTAAATTTAATAATAAAATAATTAATCATAATACTAAAATAATTAAATAAATTTTTAAATTATTATTAAATAAAATTTGTATAAATTTAGATTTAACCTTTAAATTATTATAAATATTTTGACTACCTAAATATTCAAATCAACCTTGATCAAAATTTTTATAATAAAATAAACCTAAATAAATAGGATAATAATTAATACCAAAAGTTGAAATAAAAGGTATATTTCATATAGAAGAAAAAAATAAAGAAATATTATAAAATATTAATCTTTTTAAACTATAATTCAAATAAAAATTAGAAAAATGATAACCTAAAAATAATCCAATTAAAATTACAATAACAGTTATTATTTTCATATAAAAAGGTAATAAAATTAAATAAGGAGTAGGAAATATTAATCATATTAACATTCTTCCCCCAACAATTACTAATAAAATTAAACCTGATATTCCCTTTAATATAATATTACCTTTATCATTAATTATATTAAGACTTAAATAATTAAAATTACCTATTAATCTATAATATATTAAACGAATTGTGTAACAAGCAGTTAAACCTGTTGAAATATAAAAAATAATATAAATATATAAATTCAAATAATTTATTGATAAAACTTCTAAAATTAAATCTTTAGAATAAAATCCAGATAAAAACGGTATGCCACATAAAGATAAATTAGCAATATTAAAAAATCTACAAGTTAAAGGTATTTGTTTAATTAATCCCCCTATATACCGAATATCTTGACAATTATTTAAATTATGAATAATACAACCAGCACATATAAATAATAAAGCTTTAAATAAAGCATGAGTTAATAAGTGAAAAAAAGCTAATTTATATTCACCTAAAAATAAAATTCTTATTATTAAACCTAATTGACTTAAAGTTGATAAAGCAATAATCTTTTTTAAATCAAATTCAAAATTCGCCCCTAAGCCTGCTATAAATATAGTTATTCTTGAAATAAATAATATAAATATTATTATTGTTTCATTAAAAGAAAAATTAAATCGAATTAATAAATAAACACCTGCAGTTACTAATGTTGAAGAATGAACCAAAGAAGATACTGGAGTAGGGGCAGCTATAGCTGCAGGTAATCAAGAAGAAAATGGAATTTGAGCTCTTTTAGTAAAAGCAGCTAAAATAATTAAATAACTAATAAATGATATAATAAAATCATTTTTTATAAAATCTAAGTAATAAATATAATTTCATCTACCATAATTTATTATTCAACTAATTACAATTAATAAAGCTACATCACCTAATCGATTAGTTAAAGCTGTTAATATACCTGCATTATAAGATTTAATATTTTGATAATAAATTACTAAACAATAAGAAACTAACCCTAACCCATCTCAACCTAATAAAATACTAATTAAATTAGGACTAATAATTAATAATATTATAGATAAAACAAATATAGAAACTAATATAATAAATCGATTTATATTTAAATCCCCTATTATATATTCTTTTCTATAATAAATTACTATAGAAGAAATAAATAATACAAATCTTATAAATAATAAAGATATTCAATCTAATAAAATAGTTATAATAATAGAACAAGAATTTAAAGTAAATATTTCTAACTCTAATATTAACCTATAATCTAAAATTATAAAATTAATCCTAAAAAAAAATCTAATAAACCTAAATATTAAAAATAACCCGCTATAAATTAAACAAATAGATAAAATTATCTGAAATAAAAACTTATATTTTTGATATCACAAATCAATGTTTTAAATTAAACTATTCAAATAAATTCACAAAATAAAATATTCTCTTTTTAAAATAAGTAAATTTAAAGGAAATCAATGTAAAAATAATAATAAATATTCACGAATATACCCTATTCTAAAACTAAATAAACTAGAATTTAATTTACCATGTTGAGTATAAGAATATAAATATAAAGAATATACTGCTCTAAAAAACAATAAAAATACTAAAGTAAATATTGTTAAAATTCTTCAGCCTATTAAACTATTAATTAAAAGAATTTCACCTACTAAATTCAAAGAAGGAGGAGCTGATATATTACAAGCTCTAAATAAAAATCATCATATTCTTATTCTAGGTAAAATATTAATTAACCCTTTATTTAAAAATAAACTTCGACTTTCTAAACGTTCATAATTGATATTAGCCAAACAAAATAAACCAGAAGAACATAAACCATGAGCAATTATTATTAAAAAGGCACCACATATACCTCAATAATTAAAAGTCATAATTCCAGATAAAACTAACCCTATATGAGAAACTGAAGAATAAGCAATTAAAGATTTAATATCTATCTGACGTAAACATATTAAAGAAATAAAAATACCTCCAACTAAAGAAATAATAATAAAAATAAAATTAATTTTTAATCCAATACTAATAAATATTTTTATTACTCGTATTAAACCATACCCGCCTAATTTTAATATAATACCAGCCAAGATTATAGAACCTGAAACTGGCGCTTCTACATGAGCTTTAGGTAACCAAAGATGAACAAAATATATGGGTATTTTAATTAAAAATACTATATTTATTCTAATATATACAAATAAATTATTTACATCAATAAAATAATAAAAATCTAAACTATTATAATTATTATAATAAAAAAAAATAGAAATTATTATAGGTAAAGAAGCAAATATAGTATAAAATAATAAGTAAATACCTGCTTGAATTCGTTCAGGTTGATACCCTCACCCAATAATTAAAATTAATGTGGGAATTAATCTTATTTCAAAAAACAAATAAAACAACAATAAATTTATAGACCTAAAAGTACAATATAAAGAAATTATTAATATTAAAATTAAAAATAAAAACATATTATAATAATAATTATTTTTATAAATTTTAACCCTAGCTATAATCATTAAAGAACAAATTCAAAAAGTTAAAAGAATTATAATATAAGATAATAAATCACAACCAAATGAATAACTAATATTTATAAATAAATAATTAAATCTAAAAATAAATAAATATATAAAAAATATCAAAAAATAAATAAATTGATTTAATCAAAATAATTTTTTCTTAAAACTTAAAGGAATCAAAAAAATTATTATAAATAAAAATTTTATCATAAAATATTAAAACTTTGAAAATAATCATTCCCATGACTTCGAATTAAAGAAACCAATAAAGATAAGCCTAATGCACCTTCACATACTCTTATAGTTATAAAAATTATACAAAAATAATATTCATTAGAAAAATATCTTAAATTAATGAATATTATAAAATATAAAGATAAAACAATAAATTCTAATCTTAATAATATAAGAAGTAAATGTTTACGTTTAATACAAAAAACTATAACACCAGAAAAATATATAAAAATAGAAAATAATATTAACATTAGTTTTAATAATTTAAATAAAATATTGGTCTTGTAAATCAAAAATAAGATAATTCTTTTAAAACTTCAGAAGAAAGAAAATAATTCTTATCTTTAATCTCCAAAATTAAAATTTTAATAAACTATCTTCTGTATTATTTTATTTTTAATATTAATTAATATTATTTTATCAATTAATTTTTTATTTATAATTCATCCATTATCTATAGGAATAATTCTATTATTACAAACTATTTGTATTACATTAATTACTAGATTTTTAAATTTTAATTGTTGATTTTCTTATATTTTATTCTTAATTATAATTGGAGGAATACTAGTATTATTTATTTATATAACTAGAGTCGCATCAAATGAAAAATTTAAATTTAATAATAAATTAATAATAATAATTATAATATTATTAATAATTAGAATATTATTATTAATAATAACAGACAAATATAATTTTATTTTAAATAATTTTAATTATAACAATTATTTTAAATCAAATTATTTAATATTAAGAAAATTTTATAATACTCCATCTAATTTAATTATATTTATAATAATTATATACTTATTTATTACTTTAATTGCAGTAGTAAAAATCACTAATTTTAAATTAGGACCATTACGTCAAAAATTTTAATGAAAACACCTTTACGATTTAAAACAGCTTTAAATATTATTAATAGATCATTAATTGATCTACCCTCACCTACTAATATTTCAGCTTGATGAAACTTTGGATCACTCCTAGGATTATGTTTAATAATTCAAATTATTACTGGATTATTTTTAGCAATACATTATACTGCAGATATTAATATAGCTTTTAATAGAGTAATTCATATTTGTCGAGATGTTAATTTTGGGTGATTAATTCGAACTATTCATGCAAATGGTGCCTCATTTTTTTTTATTTGTCTATATTTACATATTGGACGAGGAATTTATTATGGATCATATAATTTAACTATAACTTGAATTATAGGAGTTATTATTTTATTTATTGTTATAGCTACTGCTTTTTTAGGATATGTATTACCTTGGGGACAAATATCATTTTGAGGAGCAACTGTAATTACTAATCTTTTATCAGCAATCCCTTATTTAGGCATAACAATTGTACAATGATTGTGAGGGGGATTTGCCGTAGATAATGCTACATTAACGCGATTTTTTACATTACATTTTTTAATACCCTTTATTATTGCTGCTTTAGTAATAATTCATTTATTGTTTTTACATCAAACAGGGTCTAACAATCCTTTAGGGACAAATAGAAATATTGATAAAATTCCTTTTCATCCTTATTTTTCATACAAAGATATTTTCGGATTTATTATAATATTAACTATATTAATTATATTAACATTAATTAACCCTTATATATTAGGAGACCCAGATAATTTTATTCCAGCAAACCCTTTAGTAACTCCAGTACATATTCAACCTGAATGATATTTCTTATTTGCATATGCAATTTTACGATCAATCCCTAATAAATTAGGGGGTGTAATTGCTTTAGTAATGTCAATTGCAATTCTAATTATTATACCTTTTATTAACAAAAAAAAAATACAATCAAATAATTTTTATCCAATTAATAAAATTATATTTTGAAATTTATTAACTATTGTAATATTATTAACATGAATTGGTGCTCGACCCGTAGAAGACCCCTACATTATAGTAGGTCAAATACTAACAATTTTATATTTTTTAGTATACCTAATAACTCCAATATTAAATAAAATATGAGATTCAATTATTTTTAAGAAATAGTTAATGAGCTTGAAATAAGCATATATTTTGAAAATATAAGATAGATTTTAATAATCTATTAACTTTGTACTAAATTTAGTTAACTATAAAATTAGGATAAAATATAGTAATTTTAATCCTAAAAAAAAAAATAAATAATTTAATGAAATAGGTAAAAACCTTTTTCAAGCTAAATATATTAATTTATCATAACGAAAACGAGGTAAAGTTCCTCGAACTCAAACCCATAAAAATGATATAAAACCTAATTTTAAAAAAAAAATAAAAGAATAAAAATCACCACCTAAAAATAAAATACAACAAAATATTCTTATAAATAAAATACTAGAATATTCAGCTAAAAAAATTAAAGCAAATCCCCCACTTCTATATTCTACATTAAACCCTGAAACTAACTCTGATTCTCCTTCTGCAAAATCAAAAGGAGTCCGATTAGTTTCTGCTAACCTAGAAACAAACCAAATTATACATAAAGGAAAACTTAAATAAATTAATCAAATATATTTTTGATAAAATATAAATATATTTATATTTAATCTTAAAATTATAAATAAAAAACATAATAAAATTAGAGATAAACTTACTTCATAAGAAATAGTTTGAGCAACAGAACGTATTCCTCCTAATAAAGAATAATTAGAATTAGAAGATCAACCTGCAATCATAATAGTATAAACTCTTAATCTAGAAATACATAAAAAAAACAATACCCCTAAATTAAAATTAAATAAAACAGTAAAAAAAGGTATACATAGTCATAATAATAAAGATAAAAATAAATTGAAAATAGGGGATATATAATATATATTAAAATTAGATATTATAGGAATAATAGATTCTTTAGTAAATAATTTAATAGCATCTCTAAAAGGCTGTGGAAGACCTAAAAATCCTACTTTATTAGGCCCTTTACGAATTTGAATATATCCTAAAACTTTACGTTCAAGTAAAGTTAAAAATGCTACACTAATTAAAACACAAATTAATAATAAAATTCTTCTTAATAATATTAAAAATAAATCCTTATAAAACAAGTATTATTTGTAATAAAATACATAATTAAATTCTAAATTTAATGCACTAATCTGCCAAAATAACAATATTATTCAAATAATAATAATTTTTATAAATATTTGGTCCTTTCGTACTAAAATATTTAAAAATTTTAAAGATAGAAACCAACCTGGCTCACACCGGTTTAAACTCAGATCATGTAAAATTTTAAAAGTCGAACAGACTTAATATTTTTAGCTTCTACACCAAAAATTAATTTTAATCCAACATCGAGGTCGCAATCCTTTTTTTCGATTTGAACTCTCTAAAAAGATAACGCTGTTATCCCTAAGGTAATTTAATCTTATAATCATTAATAATGGATCATTAAATCATAAATTTATGTAAATAAAAAAATAAAGTTTATCAAATTTATCTATCACCCCAATAAAATATTAATAATTAATAAATAAAATTATAAAAATTAAAATTAATTTTAATATAAAACTCTATAGGGTCTTCTCGTCTTTTAAATAAATTTAAGCTTTTTAACTTAAAAATAAAATTCTAATTAAATTAAATTGAGACAGTAATTTTTTCGTTCAACCATTCATACCAGCTTTCAATTAAAAAACTAATGATTATGCTACCTTTGCACGGTCAAAATACCGCGGCCATTTAAATTTTCATTGGGCAGGTTAGACTTTAAATTATAATCAAAAAGACATGTTTTTATTAAACAGGCGAAAAATTAATTTGCCGAATTCCTTAATTTAACCTTATAAAAATAAATATCAATAAAATAAATTATACTAATTTAATCATTATTACTTTTATTTAATAATTAAATAAAATATTTTAATAAAAAACATAAATAATATATAAATAATAATATAAAAAAATTAATTATAACAAACTATTAATAAAAGAAATTTTTAATCCTACATTTAATTTTTAAATAAATAATATTATATAAATTTATTTTTAAGCTTATCCCTAAAAATATTTTTTATTAATAAAATTAAATTTATAAATAAAATTAATTTTTATCAATAAATAAATTAAATTTATTTCTTAAAAAACTAGATATATTTAAAAACGAATAACGTTTCATTACTAAAAATTTATTTACAATAATTATTAAACATTAAAAAAAATAAATTTTTAACTCTTTTAAAATCGAGAACATTAAATAAATAATTTATTTTTAATAAACCCTGATACACAAGGTACTAAAAATAAATTATTCTTTAAAATATTTAAATTTTCAATATATTTAAATTTTCTATCACTATACTTTAAACTATAATTAAAATAATTTTTTCTATGTTAATAATAAAACAAAAAAATACTTTATTTAAAAATTTTAAAAATAAACTATTAGATTCAAATTAAATTGAATTTAACAATTAACTTTTTAATGTAAATAAAATACTTATTTCAAGCTCTAATTTGTCATTCTAGATACACTTTCCAGTACATCTACTTTGTTACGACTTATCTCATTTTATATGAGAGCGACGGGCGATATGTACATATTTTAGAGCTCAAATCATATAATTTAAATAAATTATATTACTTTCAAATCCACTTTCATTATATTATTTCAATATTAAATCCATTTAAATAAATTTATTGTAACCCATTTCTTCTTATTTATAAGCTATACCTTGATCTGATTTAATTTATTATAAAAAATATTGAATATTTAAATTCTCAAAAAATATTCAAACTACGACGATATATAAACTAATAAAATAAGTACAATTAATCGTGGAATATCGATTATAGAACAGGTTCCTCTGAAAAGACTAAAATACCGCCAAATTTTTTAATTTTCAAGAAAATAACTATTACTAATTTAACATAAAATTTACATTTAAAATAATAGGGTATCTAATCCTAGTTTAATTAAAAATTTAATAACCTCAAAATATTTTTTATAAAATTAAATTAAAATTAAAATTTCACTTAACAATTTTAATTTTTATTTATAATAATTAACAATTAATTATTAATTAATATATATTAATTGAATTATTTGTGTAACCGCAACTGCTGGCACAAATTTTGTTAATACTAAAATAAATTTCTTAATCATAATTGCTTAAATATAAAAATTTATAAACTGCGAATAAATTTTAAATATAAAAATTTTAAATCTTTATATAATATGCGCTAAAACTTACATGTAAAAAAAATTATAAACCAATATATAAAGCAAAAATAAAACTTTTACAAAAATTTTGAACCTAATAAACAAAATAATCTTATCTCCCTACCTTTGGAAGAATTTCCTAAAATTTCCATTTGCTCCAATTTCTTAAAAAAAAAAAAAAACTAAAATTTAAAAGTTAATTTTTTAATAAAAAATTCCTATTTTTCTAAGTACTTATACTAAAACTTCCTAATTAGTTATAATCTTAGATATAGTGAAAATTTTGCTCCTAGGAAAATGATTATCTAAAAAATTTTTGCTCCTAATTTTTAAATTAAAATTTAAAAGATTAAATCATACTTTTACTATAAAATTTTTATTAATAAACATCTTATAAAAATAAAAAAATTTATTTAAAAATTCAAAGCATTAATTTTTTTTATTTTATAAAAATCTATTTTTATAAAATTTATAAAAGTTACAAAATTACTAAAATTTTAATTAAATCAATATTATTAAATTTAAATGAAATTTTAAATATATAGTTAATTTTATAAG